TTTTCTTTTTTTTTTTGTTGATTTCTTATCTTGATTTGACGATGAATTTTTTGGAATAATAAAAAAGTGGGAATATTTATTAATTCATAATTGGGATTGGGGAGATAGAATATCTATGTCCCCGAACCAATAATCTTGAAGAATGAACCGTGATAGAGCTTGTAGTGACATAGTCATCCTCTCAAATAGTGGGATGACTTATCATTATAATGAACAAATGTTCAACTTTTTAATGATACTACTATAGTATACCTTATAACTTATTATATTTAAATAATTGACTCATTTTTTTAGAATAATAACTTATTATGTTATGCAGATGTTTACTTTTTTTATTACAAATATCAACAATATTCCTATTCTCTACTACAAAACTACAAAATAAAGACTCAGACTGGAGTTTTGTGGAAAAAGCCCCTTATCGGATTTGAACCGATGACTTACGCCTTACCATGGCGTTACTCTACCGCTGAGTTAAAGGGGCCCTTTTGAATCAATTCCTGAGTGAGACACTAGCCACTATGAATTTACTGCATGTACCTATGTATATAATATATGGAGAGATATATATGTATATGTTTCCATAGTGTTTCATTCAGAAACAATAATTTTTTTTAGGAAGTCCGGGATAAAACCTAATTACTTTGCTTTATTTTTTATTAACCCTCATCGGAACGAGATTCAATTGATTGATACAAAATTCGACTATAGACCCAAGATATTTTCTATTTTATCGAATCATGTGATGAATAGATTGAACTCATACCCGGAACCAAACTATATAGAAACTTTCTAGCGTTTCTTAATTTCCTGTCTTAGTCTGAGATCGAGATAGGCATATGTTATCTTAACAATGCCTGACTCAATGAGTGAAAGTTGAATTGAAAAATGAAGTTTAATCTTTTTTTTTTTTTGCCGGACAAATCACTCCCTGAAGGGATCCTATACTTCATTAATTCTATATAATTATAGGGAATGGTTTGTGAACCCTGAGTGAAAAATCAAAAAAAAAATTCTAGGAATCCTGAAAGGTGGAAAGCTTCCTTGGGCTTATTCACACCATTACATTATATTGACAATTACAAAAAACTGTTCATACTATGAGCATAGTATGGTGGCGATCGGGCAGGTATGCCCCCATCGTCTAGTGGTCAGGACGTCTCTCTTTCAAGGAGATTGCGGGGATTCAAATTCCCCTGGGGGTAGGGTACTACAAAAGGGAGTTGCTCATGGATTATCAATAAGTCTAGAATTGATTCTTCCTGGGTCGATGCCCGAGTGGTTAATGGGGACGGACTGTAAATTCGTTGGCAATATGTCTACGCTGGTTCAAATCCAGCTCGGCCCAAAAATTTGCCGATCCATCATGAGATGATATACAATTTTTTCTACAGAAACGTCCGATACGGAGGAATAAAGAAAAGAATCCATTTCATTTTTCTATCCCCTATTTAATTTAGTTTTAAAGGTTCCCACATATTAGTATTAGAATTCTGATCTTTTTTATGATCTAGATTCATATTATGATCTGTAAAAAAAAAAAAAAAAAATAGCTATTTTCAATTGATTTGATACAATTTTACAATAGAATTACTAGCAATCTGTGTCGTTCGCGCTAAAGTCCATATTCGTGTGGATAGGAATATATCACTCGTTGCTCTGTTACAATACGACGATTCTAGCTAGAATTGAACTAATTTTGAATGAAATTTTTGAAAATATGTATGTTGTACACCTCATTTTTCTGGGATTGTAGTTCAATTGGTCAGAGCACCGCCCTGTCAAGGCGGAAGCTGCGGGTTCGAGCCCCGTCAGTCCCGACCTAGAATCTGGTGAATCCATCAATTCATCTCTCTATTTTCTGTGAAGGGGGGACACGAAGCATAATCTAATTTCCAGTCTGGGATTCTTATTTCTTTTTTCTTTCCTTTATCGTTTTACATTTCTTATTGAACAAATACAATATGGCAATTTTAATTAATTTAAATTTAATTAGTACCGATTGATGAGGGAGAGACATATGTAGATTGGTACAATTGTTGGTAGCACTATAATGCAGGATTCCAAGAGATGGTGTTCTTGTCTGGATTTTTCGCTTGCTCCCGATCCATGGAATAGAATACCCATTTGTTTTCCTGGAGCACATACACAAATTGGGATTTTTTTATTATATTGTAGATAGAAAATGAACTTAACCTTAGTTACCCCGTCGGAATACTTTTAATCTAAAAAGTACCTCCCTTTCTAGCTCCGAGTTTGTATAACCCCAATTCCCAATTGGAAAAATCTATCTATTTCAGTCAAATTAAATTGCACACCGAATTTTGGAGATTCTATGTGTGTCCTAGTATCAATCCAAGGCAAAAAGATATTAAAAAAAGAAAGATCAAACAAAGATCTATCACTCTAAGTCTTAGCTTAGTAAAGGAATGAATAATCTCTTTTTATTCCTATTTCTTTGAATGGTCCTATCGAAGAAAGCTTCAAATATGGAATAGTAATTTTGTCGAAATAGTAATATTTCTTAGACCGGGACCGATCTTTATCAAACCTCTTTGTCTTCTAAGGAAATTAGATTATAAAAAACTGAGTTTCAAACTTAATTGCTTTGCTTCTTTTTTTTTTTTCTTTTATTTCTACTATATGGATTGGTTTGTGACCAATCGAAGCGTAAGATGGGTCAGATGATACCTCATTATTTGATTTTCTTTCTATAAAGAAAATGGGAGGGTATAGAAAAGAAACAAAGAATGAAAAATTCAACGGGATTCTTGATTGGATCAGGAATTCCATTCCGTATGTATAAAAGATCTTCATATGTTATACTATTAAATTCTCGACGATAAATAGATTTGATAGCTCAGATATTGTTATTCATAATATTAATCCGATTTAATATCATCGGTTTAATATCATCGGGATGAATTGCATCCCCTGGAATTTACAGGAGAAAGACTTAGAATCTCTATGGGATTAGATCCCGAGTTATTGTGAAGTAAAAAAAAAACGATAAAATTATGGAAGTAAATATTCTCGCATTTATTGCTACTGCATTGTTCATTCTAATTCCTACTGCTTTTTTACTTATTATTTATGTAAAAACGGTCAGTCAAAATGATTAAAATTAAAATCAAGCTTGACTTGTCAGTTCTTATAATTAATTAATTAATGGAATAAATGAAAGGAGATTCAAATCCCACGTCTTGATTGAGATGAATGGATTAGAATCAACAGTATAGGAGATCTGATAGTATGGTAGAAAGAAATATCGGAACCTTTCTACCATACTATCTATCGTATCATTGTAAAAAGTTAGACTCTAAAAAAAATATAGGCTTTTTTATTATAGATCCATCTAAAATATGTATATTCATCCAGGTACACATAAATCACATATGTGTAATGTACATATAAGTACATATAAATGGAAGGAGCCCCTCAATTTTAGTCTAATTCTTTGCTACATCCATTTGATTTGTCGTGATTCCATCAATCCGATAATCGAATGTCCACTTTTACTCTTCGGAATCATTTTTTTTTTTCGAAAATTTCATGTATATCCCTTTTACTTTGAAAATACGAACATGGGAATCATTGAAATTTTTGTTTAATTGAAAGGTTATTCTTCATATATTACTCTACTTTTACTGGTACTGAATTCCTGTAGAATTTGGAAATGGGAGTCTTTTTTATTAAAATGAAAAACGCCTTGCAGAATGATCTCTGAAACTATTGATACAGTTTGATTACTCAATTCAATTTTTAGTGACTCTAGAGTCCACTTCTTCCCCATACTACGAGTGAAAGGGAAAATGTAAAGACTACCATTAAAGCAGCCCAAGCAAGACTTACTATATCCATGTGAATTATGTCCCCTATCTCTATGAATATGAAGAAATTCTTCTATTAGTGATTATTGATCACTAATAATAATGGAATCAATGGCGCAGAGTCAAAAAGGGATTCTGACCGAAGGAAGACAATTGATAAACCAATCCAATAAATCCACCCATACCAAGTTTTTATATGATTTCCGGTGAATTTGGGAAGTCTTAAGCCCAAGCAAGAGCACAGTTACTCTTTGGAATTATAAAACTGAAAGGAATGTTCGTAATGGAACACGTAGGACTAGTAAGCCCTATTGTTTTTTATTGATCTTCATAAGCGAAAGACATAAAAAAGACAATCCAGATAGATCAAAATATCTCAGATTTTTCTATCCCTTCTTTGCTCTAATCCTTACTTACTTTTCCCGATTGTTGCACAGAGACAGTCGGGAGACCACCCATTACATTCTACCTTTCCCTGGGGGTTACCGAAACTAAAAGTAAAAAAAAAAAAACTTTGATTTGATTCTACGAAAAGCCAATTATCCATCCAATCCAATATTGAGTGAATGTCTGAACATTCGGAGACTTTTGTGAGTCTGTATACAAAGTATCTTATGCCCTTTACACCACTACTAATTTAATTTGTTTGATTCCCCGTTTGACTATCTAACTCAAGACTCGGTCAGTAGACGCTACACTAGTAATGAAAGTCTTGATAGACTAGCCCTTTTATTATACTAAAACCCTTCCTTGAACCCTAGTCGTAAGGATTAGGATTAACATTTTTTATAGATATAGAACCTCCCTATTTTGAGCACGTATCGGCCGTTCTAGCCCTTTTCCCTTGCTTTTGATGGGCAAGAATTTGTCGATTTTTATACTACCAACAAAAGGATTTCTAGTTTTTATTGATCAGGCGACACCCGGATTTGAACTGGGGAAAAAGGGATTTGCAGTCCCCCGCCTTACCACTCGGCCATGCCGCCAAAACGGAAAAAAAATAGATAGAACTATTCCATTTTTTGATTGGATTTGCATCTTGAATCCCGTTTTTCTTACCCCCTTTCTATTCTAATAAACCTAAAAGAAACCTCGCCCTTTTATTGGAACCGGTGGCTTCCTTTGAATTAATTGTAGAGTATCTCAAATTTCCAACTACACAACGCCAACCCTCCCTTTGCTTTCTATTGAAAGAGAGAATGTGGCTTTTCAGTTACAGAATCAAAAATGAAATGGAAATAGGAACCATTAACTATTGACTGTGCCTTCAGTTCTTGGATCTCAAATTGCGTTTGTTTCCTTAATGTTATAAGAAAAGTGAGTATTAAGAAAATTCAATTGATATGCAACTAATTAGTGTAAATTTCCACTATTTTCAAATAAAAAACTTTTCAATTACAATTATAACAACAATTATGTGTATATGTAAACCCCAGAACATCAATTTTTACACAGATATACCTAACACGCTCTCTTATTTATATATGTCTATAAGCGAAATAAGGGGAATTAAGGAAGGGAAAAGGGAATTACCATGCTTCAATTTTTCATTGAATCTGTTGAATATCAAAAATCATTTAGGATATAGCACGTTTCATGTCATGTTGTCCCAAGTAAAGTAGAACTTAGATAGGCGATATGCGCATAATCAGACCTGTGTGTTATTAATAAATACAACCCCTCTTGCGCACTACATTAGTATTCCGCGAATTTGACTAACATAACAAATGGGTCACAATGTCTCTCCTCTCTGCGAATCTTTTCTGTCTTTATCGCATTTATAGGGAAGAGATTAAAAATTCGGAGTCCCTTTACTTTTTTGGTATTCAATCAGAGTGTATTATCAGAATAATAGGTGAATTTTTGATCACTTTTTATCTTTTTATATTGTATACAAGACTCCATAACATAAACCTAAGCAGCAGAATTTTTTTTTTTTCAGGAATTTTTTATCAAGTCATTTCCATTTGTATTTGTTAGAAATTCGAATTTAAATTTTAAGTAGAAAATTATTTGGATTTCTCTGCTCATATCATACCGTATTTCATACATTACATATATGAAGTTGGGTAAAATTTCATGCGATTCCGTAAACAGAATCTATATTCCATCATTGCTAGATAAATCCATATGGTTCGATGGAAGAATGAGCCAATGCATGGGATTTTTTCGATAAATGGGAAACTAAAATAAAGATGTTTCAAGATGTAAATGAGGGAATGTCTACAATACCTGGGTTTAGTCAGATACAATTTGAAGGATTTTGTAGATTCATTGATCAGGGCTTGACGGAAGAACTTTATAAGTTTCCAAAAATTGAAGATACAGATCAAGAAATTGAATTTCAATTATTTGTGGAAACATATCAATTGGTAGAACCTTTAATAAAAGAAAGAGATGCTGTGCGTGAATCGCTCACATATTGTTCTGAATTATATGTACCCGCGGGATTAATTTGGAAAACGGGTAGGGATATGCAAGAACAAACCATATTTATTGGAAACATTCCTCTAATGAATTCCCTGGGAACCTTTATAGTAAATGGAATATACAGAATAGTGATCAATCAAATATTGCAAAGTCCCGGTATTTATTACCGTTCAGAATTGGACCATAGGGGAATTCCGGTCTATACCGGTACCATAATATCAGATTGGGGAGGAAGATCAGAATTAGAGATTGATAGAAAAGCAAGGATATGGGCGCGTGTGAGCAGGAAACAAAAAATATCTATTCTAGTTCCATCATCAGCTATGGGTTCGAATCTAAGAGAAATTATAGATAATGTATGCTACCCTGAAATTTTCTTGTCTTTTCCGAATGATAAGGAAAAAGAAAAAATTGGGTCAAAAGAAAATGCCATTTTGGAGTTTTATCAACAATTTGCTTGTGTGGGGGGGGATCCGGTATTTTCTGAGTCCTTATGTAAGGAATTACAAAAGAAATTTTTTCAACAAAGATGTGAATTAGGAAAGATTGGGCGACGAAATATGAATCGGAGACTTAATCTTGATATACCTCAGCACATTACATTTTTGTTACCGCGGGATGTATTGGCAGCTGCGGATCACTTGATCGGAATGAAATTTGGAATGGGTACACTTGATGATCTGAATCACTTGAAAAATAAACGTATTCGTTCTGTAGCGGATCTTTTACAAGATCAATTCGGATTGGCTATGATTCGTTTAGAAAATGCGGTTCGGGGAACTATAGGTGGAGCGATTAGGCAAAAATGGATACCGACTCCTCATAATTTGGTAACTTCAACTGCATTAACAACCACTTATGAATCCTTTTTCGGCCTACACCCCTTATCTCAAGTTATGGATCAAACAAATCCATTGACACAAATAGTTCATGGGCGAAAATCAAGTTATTTGGGTCCTGGGGGGTTGACAGGGAGAACTGCGAGTTTTCGGATACGCGATATCCATCCTAGTCACTATGGGCGTATTTGCCCAATTGACACATCTGAAGGAATCAATGTTGGACTCATTGGATCTTTAGCAATTCATGCGAGGATTGGTCATTGGGGGTCTTTAGAAAGACCATTTTATGAAATTTCTGAAAGCTCAAAGGGGGTACGGGTGGTTTATTTATCACCAAGCATAGATGAATACTACATGGTAACGGCCGGAAATTCTTTGGCATTAAATCATGGTATTCA